ACCTTTTTCTTTTCGTAGGATTTTGCCTACTATACCCGCCGCTGTAGCATTATAAAGATTATTGTTACTCTTGCTCCCGTCGGGATAAATCTGACCCCTTCCCCTATTCCCGCCCACGTATATGGGATATTTTAAGAAGTGAACGTCTTTCTTAGTAGTGGGGTCCGGGGAAAGAATAGGAAAGGTGATTTCACTATATTTTTGACCAGGAACGGGACCTATCACAAGAATATTTTTTTTAGTGGGGCGATAGTTCTGAAAAGACAGATTGCCTATCTTTTCTTTAATCTCTGGCGAAATACGATCGGGAGGAGCTAATTCAAACCCCTCAGGTAAAATAAGAACAGCCCCCACATTCAAGGTTCCTTTTTTACCATTAGCAAGAACTTGTTTCAGTTGCAGATCATAAGGAATTCGAACAACTGCTTCAAATACAGTATCAGGAAGTACCGCTTGGGGAACCTCGATATCTACGGGTTTGTTAGCTAAATGGCAATTGGCACATACAATACGGCCAGTCGCTTCTCGTGGATTTTCATAACCCTGTTGGGCAAAAATAGGATACGCATTTGAAACGGGTACCCCAGTTATTATATATATTATGAGTGATACGGAAATGAATCGAATAATCTCTTCCTTTATCCAAGAAAAGGTATTTCTAGTTTGCATGGTCCAATCATTGATCCCGAAAATTTCTACAATAAAATTAGATAAGTCACTAGTATAGTTCCCTATCTATGATTCTGCTATTTATATTTACTGAAATAATTTTACTGGGATATTGAAGGAATCTCCCGGTGAGTAGCAAGAATAAGTCAAATTTTGACTCTTTTACTTATGTACAAAGTAACAAACATTAGAATTAGATCAGTCGATCTTTTTTCAATCATTCATTGAATGATAAATTACTACAAGTGACGGAGATACACGATTTAAATAACGAAAGATCCAATATTTAAAAAAGGTATCTAAAATGACCGGAAAAGTAGAAACAAGACCGGATATAATTTGCTCATTATGAGCAAATCCAAAATCTTTGTAGATAGAGTCAATCATTAGTTCCCAACCATGGGGCGAATGGAATCCTATACATAAATCTGTTAATAAAAGAATAGAAAAAACTTTTATTGTGTCGCTTAAATTATATAGAAATTCTTGAAGACAAGAGTTAAGAAAAAGAAGTTCTTTATTACCTATAATAGAATAAATACTTAGAATAAAGAAACAAATTATATTTGTTGAGAAATGTAAAAGCGTATGGATACGACCCTCATTGTGCATCTTGATCAATTGGATCGTTTCTTTGTAGACTCCGACGGGAAGCTTTTGTAAATGTCTTTCCGGGTATTCCTTTATCATTTCGTCGAAAAAGGAAAGTTCCTCTAATTCTATGAATTTTTTGAGAATATTCTTTTCTTGAATATCATTCAAAAAAATTTCGGAGGGCTTAGTATTCCACCAATAATTAACCCAAGATTCCAGGTTTTTATTAAATGTAAATGAGAGAGAGATCCACCAAGGCAAAAAGACTATAGATGCAATATAGAAAAGGGAACGAAATTCTTTTTTTTTGCCATTTGCTCGTTTTAAATGAACGTGCCTCATTCGTCGACTCTATACGATACTATCCATTACAAAACAAATCATCGAGCCGGTGACTCTATTCCCGGTTTTTTATTTCTGATTCAGTACAGTGGTTGGTCCTTGAATTTAGAATTTAGAAAGAATACATAAAAACAATGTAGAAATACAGAACTAGAATAAGAAAGAGTCCACTTCAAATTGAATGAAGAAATAAAATAGACTATTATATCTATAATATTGTTTTCAAATATATCAATTGCTCTCAAATTGAAGCCTTTCGATGAATGCACGAAAGAGCCTTTTTTGCAAATAAAAAATATCTATTATTCGAATTTCGAGACAAAAGAACTCCTGGTTTTATCACGATATCAAAAAATGTCGAAAAAAACTCGCCGGTGGCCCACAGTATAGGAATAATTGAGAGAAATTTTTGAAGAATACTTTGATGTTATGATCAAAAATGAGTGTCAAAACAAGACAGAAAAGTTCTCATTAGAATTCTAATTAGAATTCTAAAGAGTACAAAAAAAGATAAAAAACGTTGATTAACAAAACAGGATAGATGGCCAAAAATTATTTCGTTTTAGGATTGTTCCGTGTACGTTTACTTTTTTTGTTCTAAGCAGAATTTGTCTGCAGTTATCGTTTTTTCCCTTTTGCTAAGAAAGCATTCACTTTTTTCAAAATACTTCAATTGGTACACACAAGAAATAGGCCAATTCAGCAGCTTTCTGTTCAATTTCTCGTAGAGTCAAATTCTCATCGGTACGAGTCAAGGGAATGGATCCCTGTCCTTTGATTTCTATATAAAGAACACGACGGGCATAAATACCCTCTTTAACTTCTATTCTGATGGATTGAATGTCTTTCATAAGGAATCGGAGGAAGATGCGGCGATTTTTTCCAGGAAATCCCCAACGAAAAATACACCCTATTCCTTCTTTTATATCGAATCGATCATAACCACTACCCACATTCCACGAAATTGTGCACCACAAATAGAAACTAAAAAAAAGACCCGCGATTCCATAGAAAGACATCACGATTCCTTGTGGAAAAAAAAGGATTTGCTGAGAGGGAAATAAAGGTATAAAATTCCTACCAAGATAACTAGAAGTTCCAACCAATAAAAACCCTAATGAACCTAAAAAAAGGATAAAAGCCCAGCAGAAATTACTCAGTTTTCGAGACCCTGCTATAAGTTCTATCCATATACGGTTTGATCGCCAACTCATACTATACTAAATCTAGTTGCATTTTATTGTAATTGGGGTTATCCCCCAATAAATTTGACTTTCATCTTTTTGTTTCCGAAGTAACCCTCATCAACTAGCACTATTATGATGGAAAGCTTTAGGAATAATTCATCAATTGCTTAGAGCTAAACGAAAATAATAACATCTCTTTCATATGATTTCTTATAGATATCCACAGACATGTAGATATATTGACTTTACGTTTCAGAAACGCATCCCGGTACAAAATACCGATTTATTTTCAAATAGCTATAATGCATTTAATCCTATATTATGTTATGTTTATGCATGAATACGAGATTCTGCTCGTAGGAAACTACACGTTATGACATATTCTACTAAATAGATATTTTTGGTATGATCCAAGTAAGCCTGCCTAAGTATTGAAAAAAAAAATAGATAAGATTTAATCCCATAATATCTAAAAAATCTTGTTTTTTTGAACATGAAGAGATAAAGAAACCATTGCAATTGCCGGAAATACTAAGCCTACTAAAGGCACAAAAATAGCGGGTAAGTTGCTGATAGTTGTCATAGAATGGGGTACCTCGATTTAATATTTGTACCTGTTATTTATTGTTTTATTTGTTATTATATTAATATTAACAAAAATGTTATTGTTATAAAGATATCTTATCCTTCATATAGACTTCATATAGAATTATAATTTATAATATAGAATTATACTATTATAATTCTACTTAATACTTAAGTGAGTATTGAGTATATCGACTACTAGTGATTCGAAAATAGAAGAGTATATTATGTCGATATATATTAAAATAGAATAAGAAATAGAGATATTGATATATATAGATAATATTAATCTATATAGAATATTAAAATAGAATATTAAATAATATATCAACTAGATAATATTAAGTATATAATAATATACTTACGATAAGTAGTTAATAAATGGAACTAATAAAATAAATCTAAATAAGGAAATAAATGAGCTTATTCATCTTTCTATATGTTTCTACATGAAATAGATATATGATAATCCACTTTTATTGATTATTTTATTTATTAGTTAATTTGAATAATTCTTAGTATTAGTCTATTCTAAAATTTTCAATTTTTTTGATTCTATTAGAATTTTAGAATTTTTATAATCCAATTTGGATTTAATACAATATAAAATAAAGAAATAGTTTCTTTCAAATTATCGAAAAAAATTGTTATAATATGATCCAACAATCCAACAAACGGGATTCGTAATAAAACCAGGGTTCTCGGTGAATATAGAAAAACGCAAGACTTCCTTGCCTAATTTCACGGAAAAAGAAGAAAGAATTCACTTTGGTTATTTTGTTTAATGGAGATTTCTTGATTATTAATCAGGAATATCGATAAAAAACACATGAGTCTTTCTCGAATTAAATCTTATGGTACCAAAGAAAAAACCATTCTTCGTATTTTTACTTTGATTCCTATACTAGGAAACTAAATAACTATTTGGTCACTACCAAACAACAAATAAGAAAATGTAGAATTTATTAAATTGAAAAATTGGAAAGCTTCTTATTTTCTACTTGGTTGCATTTTGATTCAAAGGAAAGAAAGCATGGAGCTGAAATAACTCACCCAAAACACCTTTTAAAAGATTACGTGGGACGATTGGATCGAATAAGCCCTTATGGAATAAATATTCAGCCACTTGTGAACCCTCCGGTACTGTCTTATTCAATGTTTGTTCAATTACTCTTTTACCCGCAAATGCAATGTAGGCATTGGGTTCGGCAATAATAATATCTCCCAACATCCCAAAACTAGCTGTGACCCCACCCGTAGTAGGAGATGTAAGGATTGCTACATAGAATAACTTTTTATTTTTTTGATAATCATATAAAGCAGAAGATATTTTAGCCATTTGCATCAAGCTCAAACTTCCTTCTTGCATGCGCGCTCCTCCGGAAGCACACACTAGAATGAGAGGTAAAATTTGATTGGTAGCATACTCGATCAAACGTGTGATTTTCTCGCCCACTACAGATCCCATACTACCTCCCATAAACTGAAAATCCATAACCCCAATTGCTACGGGAATACCATTTAGTCGACCTGTACCTGTTTGAACAGCCTCAGTTAATCCTGTCTTTCTTTGATAAGAATCAATACGATCTTTATAAGGTTCCTCTTCCGAATGAAATTCAA